ATTGTTCCTTCCCGATATGATATATGATCAATTACAAATATCTATGATCTGTCTTCTCTATAAAGGACCCGAAATACCTTGCTTACGTATCATTGGAAAGTGCATTAACATAAATACGGCAGTAAGAAGAGGCAATACAAAAGTGTGTAAACTATAAAAACGAGTCAAAGTGGATTGGCCCACACTAGCACTTCCACGTAATAACTCTACCAAAGGCGATCCTATTACAGGAATAGCTTCAGGTACACCTGTCACGATTTTTACTGCCCAATAACCAATTTGGTCCCGAGGTAAGGAATAACCAGTTACACCAAAAGATGCAGTCAATACAGCTAAAACCACACCTGTAACCCAAGTTAATTCGCGGGGTTTTTTAAATCCACCTGTGAGATATACACGAAATACGTGCAGGATCATCATTAGAACCATCATACTTGCTGACCATCGATGAACTGATCGAATTAACCAACCAAAATTGGCCTCAGTCATTATGTATTGAACAGAGGAAAAAGCTTCTGTAACGGTTGGACGATAGTAAAAAGTCATAGCAAAACCTGTAGCTACTTGTACTAAAAAACAAGTAAGTGTGATCCCCCCTAAACAATAAAATATGTTGACATGAGGAGGAACATATTTACTAGTTATATCATCCGCAATCGCCTGAATCTCGAGACGTTCCTCAAACCAATCATATACCTTATTGAGATAGGTAATCCAAAGGAATTCCCCCTCTGAGAACCGTATATGAGAATTTCATCTCGTACGGCTCAAGCGGAAACACACAAATACTGATTTCAACGGATATGTAATAGAAAGTTCAAAACTTCTTAGCCACTTGATTCGATTTGCCCCAAAGATACGAAGTAACAAAAATCCGGAATCTCTTCTTTGTGATGATAATGCCAAAAATATCAAGTTGGCTCATCCATCTTTCTTTATGTTGATCGGTACAGGCCTCTTGAATCTTCTCTTCCCTTAGAATCGGACCAAAGGATCACCCACTCTAGGGCAATGATCGGTACAGGCCTCTTGAATCTTCTCTTCCCTATTTTTTTATTTGTTATTTGATTTGTTGTTTTTTTGTGCGTAATGCAGATTAACAATAGTTTTGCTATTGATAGGAATTCCCTTGTTGAGACCCTATGAATCAATTGAAACCTCAGATTCATACTAGAACCACGATGATTTAATCAAGCAAAGCCTCAAGCTAAACTCAAAGGTTCTCTGAGTAAGAACCGTTTGATGATCACTTATTCAATGAATGGATGTAATAACTCAACAAAATCTAGAGAAAGATTTGTCCTTTGTTCAAACTGAAAGAAGAAAAATCGTTTGATTTAGGAAATACCTATTTGAATTTTTTTTTGAGTCCGGTTGCGAAGTCTGAATAGTAAATAGTAGGTATGAATCATAGTTCAAATATTTCTTTTCTTGATCTATTCTATATATTCCGTGCTCCAGATACTAGAATAAATATCCGACGAGGTAGAATCATCTTGATAGAGATGACAGGCCCATTTTCTGTATTATCAATAGGATCAATTATAACAAGTCACACACTCATATTCCGGAAATACCGAAACAAATAAATCTCACGGTCGAACTACCAGAATGGTCTAGAAATCCGAGTCTTTCTTAAGTAAAGTAATTTTTTTGATTGAAAAACTAGGACTTTATAGTTCTTATGAACCTAACTCATTGAAATTCCATCCAGTAAAACGGAAGAATTATAAATTTCCAAAATAATAGATAGGAATATCGCAAATAGAGCCATTGCGACCCCCATAAGTGGTGTAGTCCCCCAGCCCGGCGCTACTTTACCATATTCCGAATTCAATGGTTTCAATAAATTCCCTACAGTAGTTCGTCTTGGCCCAGATCTAGAACTACCCTCAACGGTTTGTGTAGCCATAAAATACTATTCCTTGGTTGAGATCTGTTGACTTTGTATACCATTCCGTTGTAGTTGTAAATAAACGATCTTATCGTAGATCCATTGTGATCTTGAAATTATCTAAAAATGGAAACAGCAACCCTAGTCGCCATCTCCATATCTGGTTTACTTGTAAGCTTTACTGGGTACGCCTTATATACCGCTTTTGGGCAACCCTCTCAACAACTAAGAGATCCATTCGAAGAACACGGGGACTAGTTGAAGTAATGAGTCTCCCATATTGGGAGGCTCATTACTTCAATTGAGATAATGAAAAATTATTTCATTTTTTTAGTTTTAGTCGGAACCTTAGGCGGTTCTCGAAAAAAGATAGCGAAAAAAATTATCCCTAAAGTCGAGACTAAAAGGAATGTATAAACCAATGCTTCCATAGATTCGATCGTGGTTTACAATTATAGCTTCCACACCTATTCATTTGGGATCATTTACCATATAAAGAAAAGTAAAGAGTCAAAGAATAAATGGTGATTCAAATCAAGATTTCTCCGGTACCTTATGTCAAATCAAAAAAAATAGAGGCGAAAGATACCAGAGCAATGTTGTATC